GTCTGATCATTGGAATTATATAAATGAACAAAAAAAGAACAACCTGAGTAAAGAATTTCGAAATAGAATTGAAGCTCTGGATAAAGGATGTATTACTCTAAATGTGCTCGAAAAAAGAATTAGATTGTGTAATGATGAGACTAAAAAGGACTACTTGCCTAAAATATATGATCCTTTTTTGACTGGACGCCATCGTGGAAAGATCAAAAAATTATTTTCATCCTCAAATCCAAAATTAATAAAAAATGACATAGAGACAGGTTGGATAAATAAGATTCATGGTATACTTTTAACTACTGATTATGACAAATTGGAAAAGAAAATAGATACATTTGATAGAAATTCACTATCAAGAGAAAAAACTTTATTTGCATTTCCAGAAGACGAACAAGAAAGAATTGATTTAGAAGATCAAATCCAAATTTTCAAATTTTTATTCAATCCAGTTATAACTGATCCCAAGGCGAAAAGAATTAGAAAAAAATCTATTGGAATAAAAGAAATCGGTAAAAAAGTTCCTCGATGGTCATACAAATTAATCGATGAGTTAGAACAACAGGAGGGGATAGAAAATGAAGAAAACATAGCGGAGGATCATGAGATTCGTTCAAGAAAAGCCAAACGTGTAGTCATTTTTACTGATAAGCAAGAAAATACTGATACTAATACCCCAACTAATAATCCTGATCAAGCAGACGAAGTGGCTTTGATACGTTATTCGCAACAATCAGATTTTCGTCGAGACATAATCAAAGGATCCATGCGTGCTCAAAGACGTAAAACTGTTACCTGGGAACTAGTTCAAGCAAATGTGCATTCCCCTCTTTTTTTGGACAGAATAGACAAACCCTTTTTTTCTTTTAATATCTCCGAGTTAGTAAAATTCATTTTTAAAAACTCGATGGATAAAAAAACAAAAAAATTAATAATTTCGGATTATACAGAAGAAAAGAAAAAAGAAAATGATAAAATAAAAGAGGAACAAAAAAGAGAAAAATACAAAAGAGAAGAGAAAGCACGAATAGAAATAGCAGAAGCCTGGGATAGCTTTCTATTTGCTCAAGTAATAAGGGGTTCCATATTAGTAAGCCAATCCTTTCTTAGAAAATATATTCTATTACCTTCATTGATAATAGCTAAAAATATAGTCCGTATATTATTATTTCAATTTCCCGAATGGTCCGAAGACTTAAAAGATTGGAATAAAGAAATGCATGTTAAATGCACCTATAATGGTGTTCAATTATCAGAAACCGAATTTCCAAAAAATTGGTTGACAGACGGTATTCAGATAAAGATCCTATTTCCTTTTTGCCTTAAACCTTGGCACAGGTCTAAGCTACAATCCCCCCCAAAAAATCTGTTGAAACTTAAAAATAAAGGACAAAAAAACTATTTTTGTTTTTTAACAGTTTGGGGAATGGAAACTGAACTTCCTTTTGGTTCTCCCCGAAAAAGACGTTCATTTTTTAAACCCATTTTCAAAGAACTCAAAAAGAAAATGATAAAATTGAAAAAGAAGTCTTTTCTAGTTATACAGTTTTTCAAAGAAAGAACAAAATTCTTTCTAAACATCTCAAAAGAAACAAACAAATGGGTTATCAAAAGAATTCTATTTATAAAAAGAATAATAAAAGAACTTTTAAAAATGAATCCCCTTCCGTTCTTTGGATTAAGAGAAATATCTGAATTGAGTGAACCTAAAAAAGATTCGATAATGAGTAATCGGATGATTCATGAATCGTCCATTCAAAATCTATTTTTTGATTTGAAAGATTATTCATTGACAGAAAAAAAAATGAAAGATCTGGCTGATAGAACAACCACAATCAGGAATCAAATAGAAAAAATTACAAAAGATAAGAAGAAAGGATTTTTAACTCCGAAACTAAATAACAAAATAACTATTAGTTCTAATAAAAAAAGTGCTCCTGTTAAACTAGTACAACCAATAAAAAATATTTCGCAGAAGTTAAAAAGAAGAAATGTTCGATTCATCCGTAAATCATATTTTTTTATAATATTTTTAATTGAAAGGATATATATAGATATCGTTCTATCTATCATTTATATTCCGAGGATCAATACACAACTTATTTTTGAATTATCAAAAAAAATTCTTGATAAATACATTTCCAATAATGAAACAAATAAAGAAAAAATTAATAAAACAAATCAAAATACACTTCGGTTTATTTCGACTATAAAAAAGTCGCCCTTTGGTATTAGTAAGAATAATTCTATAATTCTTTTTGACTTATCCTCCTTGTCACAAGCATATGTATTTTACAAATTATATCAAACCCAACTTATTAACTTGTATAAGTTAAGATATGTTCTTGAATATGACGGAACGTCTCTTTTTCTTAAGAATGAAATAAAGAATTATTTCGAAGAACAAAAAATATTTGATTCTGAATTACGACAGAAAAATATTTTTAATTCTGGAATAAATCAATGGAAAAACTGGTTAAGAGGCCATTATCAATATGATTTATCCCCAATTAGATGGTATCGTTTAGTACCCCAAAAATGGCGAACTAAAATCAACCAACAACATATGGATCAGAAAAAAGATTTAAACAAAGGGTATGCTGATGAAAAAATAGACCAATTAATTCATTACAAAAAATTAAACGTAAATGATTTTAAAGCAAATTCATTACCGAATCAAAAATATAACTTTCAAAAACACTATAGGTATGACCTTTTATCATATAAATCTATTAGTTATGAAAATAAGGAAAAGGAACATTCATATATTTATGTATCACCATTAGGTATAAAAAAAAAAGAGAACATTTCTTATGATTACAATATACATAAGGGTATATTATTTAATATGTCAGGGGATCTTATTCCTATCAATAATTATCTAGGAGAAGATGATATTATGAATCTGAAAAAATTTTCAGATAGAAAATATTTCGATTGGAAAATTTTCCATTTTTGTCTTAGAAAAAAAGTCGATATTGAGTCCTGGATCGATACCAATGGTAATAAAAATGCTAAGGCTGAGGTTAATAATTATCAACTAATTGACAAAATTACTAAAAAAGGTCTTGCTTATCTTACAATCTATCAAAATCAAAGAATCCAGCCATCCAAGAAAAAAAAACACCTTTTTGATTGGATGGGAATGAATGAAGAAATACTAAGTCGTCCCATATCGAATCTGAAACTTTGGTTCTTCCCAGAATTGTTCCTATTTTATAATACATATAAAATGAAACCGTGGATCATACCAATCAAATTACTTCTTTTTAATTTGAATAGAAATGAAAATGTTAGCGAAAATAAAAATATCAATAGAAAGAGAAAAGGGGATCTTTTTATATTATCAACTGAAAAAAAAAAATTAGAATTAGAGAATCGAAATCAAGAAGAAAAAGAATCCACAGGCCGAGGTAATCTTGAATCAGATGCACAAAACCAAGAGAATCTTGGATCGGTTCTCTCAAACCAAGAAAAAGATATTGAAGAAGATTATGCCGGCTCGAATATGAATATGAAAAAACGTAGAAAGAAAAAGCAATACAAGAGCAACACAGAAGCAGAGCTTGATTTCTTCCTAAAAAGGTATTTACGTTTTCAGTTGAGATGGGATGATTCTTTAAATCAAAGAATGATCAATAATATCAAAGTATATTGTCTCCTGCTTAGATTGATAAATCCAAAAGAAATTGCTATATCCTCTATTCAAAGGGGAGAAATGAGTTTGGATATTCTGATGATTCAAAAGGATTTCACTCTTACAGAATTGATGAAAAAGGGGATATTAATTATCGAACCAGTTCGCTTGTCTATAAAAAATGACGGACAATTTCTTATCTATCAAACGATAAATATTTCATTGGTTCATAAGAGTAAGCCCCCAATTAATCAAAGATACCGAGAAAAAAGCTATATTGATAAGATCAATTTTGATAAATCCATTGCAAGACATCAAAGAATGCCCGAAAATAGGGACAAAAATCGTTCTGATTTGTTTGTTCCTGAAATAATTTTATCTACTAAACGGCGAAGAGAATTAAGAATTCTAATTTCTTTCTATTCGAGGAATAGAAATGTTATACATAAAAATCCAGTATTTTTCAAATACATAAAAAACTGTAGTGAAGTTTTGGATAAAACCAAAAGAGATAAAAATAAACTAATTAAATTGAAGTTCTTTCTTTGGCCTAATTATCGATTAGAAGATTTAGCTTGTATGAATCGATATTGGTTTGATACTAATAATAGCAGTCGTTTTAGTATGGTAAGGATACATATGTATCCACAATTGCAAATTCGTTAATAACACCTTTTCATATGCATTCTCTACCCTATCTGATATATGAAAGAAAGAGATGCATACATGCATTATTTTACATTCCATTCTGATAACTGAATACTAATTCAATGCACGTATCAATATCCATTAGATCTATAAATGAATCAACAGAATCTTCTTATTTATTATTTGCAGTTTTTTTAAGTTAATAATAGTTTTTCCTTTTTTTGAGTGTAGAAATATACCACCCTTTCCTATTTGTATCCAAATATAATTGAAAATAGGATTCATTTTTTTCAAATAAAAAAATGAGTTGATAAAATTAGGAGTTCATAAAGAAATTAAGATTATTGTATATACAAACTACAAATTAGTAGCATTATTCTAACTGATTGGTAAAATTGATTTATTGAATTGTAAAAAGAAAAACAAAAAAGGGTAGAAGGTTCCGTTTTATGGTAAAAAATTCATTCATTTCCGTTATTTCACAAGAAGAAAAAAAAGAAAACAGTGGGTCTGTTGAATTTCAAGTTTTTAGCTTCACCAATAAGATACGAAGACTTACTTTACATTTGGAATTGCACAGAAAAGACTATTTATCTCAGAGAGGTCTACGTAAAATCCTGGGAAAACGGCAACGACTTCTGTCTTATTTGTCAAAGAAAAATAAAGTACGTTATAAAGAATTAATTAGTCGGCTGGATATTCGGGAATCAAAAACTCGTTAAATTGAAAAGTAACTTGAATTATTTGATTTACTAGATCTTGAATTTTGATGAACTTCTTTTCGTTTTCAGCAATTCATGAAAGAATGAATCGAGGAATAACCTATGAATGTAACAACTACAAGAAAAGACCTCATGATAGTCAATATGGGACCTCACCACCCATCAATGCATGGTGTTCTTCGGCTCATCCTTACTCTAGATGGTGAAGATGTTATTGATTGTGAGCCGATATTGGGTTATTTACACAGAGGGATGGAAAAAATTGCGGAAAACAGAACAGTTATACAATATCTGCCTTATGTAACACGTTGGGATTATTTAGCGACTATGTTCACAGAAGCAATAACTGTAAATGGACCCGAACAGTTGGGGAATATTCAAGTACCTAAAAGAGCCAGTTATATCAGAGTAATTATGTTAGAGTTGAGTCGTATAGCTTCTCACCTCTTGTGGCTTGGCCCTTTTATGGCAGATATTGGTGCACAGACTCCTTTTTTCTATATTTTCCGAGAAAGAGAATTAGTATATGATCTATTTGAAGCTGCCACCGGTATGAGAATGATGCATAATTATTTTCGTATCGGGGGAGTAGCAGCCGATCTACCTCATGGGTGGATAGATAAATGTTTAGATTTCTGTGATTATTTTTTAACAGCGGTTTATGAATATCAAAAACTTATTACGCGGAATCCTATTTTTTTAGAACGAGTTGAAGGGATAGGCATTATTGGTGGAGAAGAAGCAATAAATTGGGGTTTATCAGGACCGATGCTACGAGCTTCTGGAATACAATGGGATCTTCGTAAAGTTGATCATTATGAATGTTACGAAGAATTTGATTGGGAAATCCAGTGGCAAAAAGAAGGAGATTCATTAGCTCGTTATTTAGTCCGAATCAGTGAAATGACAGAATCTATAAAAATTATTCAACAGGCTCTGGAAGGAATTCCAGGGGGGCCTTACGAGAATTTAGAAATCCGATCCTTTGATAGAGAAAAGGATCCAGAATGGAATGATTTTGAATATCGATTCATTAGTAAAAAACCTGCACCCACTTTTGAATTGCCGAAACAAGAACTATATGTAAGAGTTGAAGCCCCAAAGGGCGAATTGGGAATTTTTTTAATAGGAGATCAGAGTGGTTTTCCTTGGAGATGGAAAATTCGCCCACCCGGTTTTATCAATTTGCAAATTCTTCCTCAGTTAGTTAAAAGAATGAAATTGGCTGATATTATGACAATACTAGGTAGCATAGATATCATTATGGGAGAAGTAGATCGTTGAAATGATAATTGATACAACAGAAGTACAAGATATCAATTCTTTTTCCAGATTGGAATCCTTCAAAGAGTTCTATGGAATCATATGGATGCTTGTACCTATTTTGAGTCTTGTATTGGGAATTACAATAGGTGTACTCGTAATTGTGTGGTTAGAAAGAGAAATATCCGCAGGAATACAACAACGTATTGGGCCTGAATATGCTGGTCCTTTGGGAATTCTGCAAGCTCTAGCCGATGGGACAAAACTAATTTTCAAAGAGAATATTCTCCCGTCTCGAGGGGATACTCGTTTATTCAGTATAGGACCATCCATAGCAGTTATATCCATTTTACTAAGTTATTCAGTAATTCCTTTTAGCTATCACCTTGTTTTATCTGATCTCAATATCGGTGTTTTTTTATGGATTGCCATTTCAAGTATTGCTCCCATCGGACTTCTTATGTCAGGATATGGATCAAATAATAAATATTCCTTTTTAGGTGGTCTACGAGCTGCGGCTCAATCAATTAGTTATGAAATTCCATTAACTCTTTGTGTGTTATCAATATCTCTACGTGCGATTCGGTTAAACATAAACTTTTCTTTACTTCTTTCTTTTTAGTAAAGAAATTGAATAGATATCAGAATTGTTTTATTCATTATTCGGGTTGATGAACTAAATCAGATAGTTATATGAGTGAAAGAAAACAGCTTCTAAATTAGCAGTAAAAAAATGGAGTCTCATCTCCTACGTACAAGAATTAAAAGAAAATAAAGATAAGCAAGACCTTTACCCCAAGATTGGTTGATTAGTCATCCTAGCTTGAAGCGGGCTCAAAAGATCAACCGTATATAGTTTTTATTATCCTTTCTATGTAGTACTATAACGGACGATTGAGTAAAAAAAAGTGGATGGTTAGGAACACCAAAATACATAAAGGATTAGTAATGGAGATTTTTTATGTAAATTATCCAAAAGGGTATTTTTCATAACATAAAAAGAATACTAATTGGGGCTTTAAGTTGGTAGAAATGATCAAGCAGTACTCCTCACGATTCCGATCCAGAGTATGCTCCTATCCACAGATTTAAAATAAAATGATTATCAGGAACGAAATAATCCTTTTTTTTTTAACTCCCTTTTTAAGAAAGAAGAAGAGGAACGAAAAATAAGATCTTTTTATTCTTTCATATATTCATAGAGATAGTGTGTCATGATTCATGAAATAATGTAATGTATAATTTTTTTTCGTAATCCAAAAGGATGGGTTGAAATATCTATTGATATTTCTACAAGGAGTATTTTATTGAAGGATTAAGTTATTACTCACAATAAAGAAAAATTCAAATTATTAAAGGGCGAGATCAATTCAGAAGTGCTTTTTAGTTATTATTATAGCATCTAGCAGACAGAATTCCATTGGTTTAATTCGGGATCTTCCAATAGGTTTTTACTTTCTTATATATATATTTATATTACAACCATATCAAGAGAAATAATATTGGCTTGGTCCTTTAAAATTTATTTATGGCCCCCGAGGAGCCGTATGAGGTGAAAATCTCATGTACGGTTTTGTAATAGCGATGGGAACAGTGATGTTATCACCGACTATGATTATCTAACAGTTCAAGTACAGTTGATATAGTTGAGGCCCAATCAAAATATGGTTTTTGGGGATGGAATTTGTGGCGTCAACCTATAGGATTTTTTGTTTTTCTAATTTCTTCCCTAGCAGAATGTGAGAGATTACCTTTTGATTTACCAGAAGCAGAAGAAGAATTAGTAGCAGGTTATCAAACCGAATATTCTGGCATCAAATTCGGTTTATTTTACGTTGCTTCCTATCTAAATCTATTAGTTTCTTCGTTATTTGTAACAGTTCTTTACTTGGGTGGTTGGAATATCTCTATTCCGTACATATTTGTTCCTGAGCTATTTGAAATAAATAAAGTAGGTAGAGTTTTTGGAACGACAATTGGTATTTTTATTACATTAGCTAAAACTTATTTGTTTTTGTTCATTTCTATCGCAACAAGATGGACTTTACCTAGGCTAAGAATGGACCAATTATTAAATCTTGGATGGAAATTTCTTTTACCCCTTTCTCTCGGTAATCTATTATTAACAACTTCTTCCCAACTCCTTTCACTGTAAAGGAAAAAGGAATACGATATTCTATATTTACGACTTCTCTCAAACAAGAGAAAGAAACAAACAACAAATTATTTATAGATCTTTACGATATGTTCCCTATGGTAACTGGGTTCATGACTTATGGTCAACAAACAGTACAAGCTGCAAGGTACATTGGTCAAGGGTTCATGATTACCTTATCCCACGCAAACCGTTTACCTGTAACTATTCAATATCCTTATGAAAAATTAATTACATCGGAACGTTTCCGCGGCCGAATTCATTTTGAATTTGATAAATGCATTGCTTGTGAAGTATGTGTTCGTGTATGTCCTATAGATCTCCCCGTTGTTGATTGGAAATTGGAAACTGGTATTCGAAAGAAACGATTACTTAATTACAGTATTGATTTCGGAATTTGTATATTTTGTGGTAACTGCGTTGAGTATTGTCCAACAAATTGTTTATCAATGACTGAAGAATATGAACTTTCGACCTATGATCGTCACGAATTAAATTATAATCAAATTGCTTTGGGTCGTTTACCAATGTCAGTAATTGACGATTATACAATTCGAACAATTTGGAATTCGCCTCCAAAATAAAAAACGTAAAAACTCTTTTCTTTGATTAAAGAGTAATTTCCAATTATCAAGGTTCAATTTGATCTAATCTAAAGGAATGAGTTCTTTTTTTTTCTTCTTGGTCAATAACTATAAATTATGACCAACTGTTAATTGGTTGGTGAGAAGGTCGACTATATTTATTTATATACATATATAAATAATATAGTTTCGAACTAAACGACCCTTTTCTTTCGAGTGAAAAAGGATATTGGTCCATCAATTCTACCTACATCAATTTTCATTTAAACCCAGTCGATTAGAATTTAATATTTCAATTAGGAGCATATAGGATATTCTAAAAAATTTCCTGGTCGGGTCAATAAAATCATGAAAAAGATTTCGATTTATTTATCTTAAAAAAAAAAATGGATTTGCCTGGACCAATACATGATTTTCTTTTAGTTTTTCTGGGATCAGGTCTTATAGTAGGAGCTCTAGGAGTGGTGTTATTTACTAATCCAATTTTTTCTGCCTTTTCGTTGGGATTGGTTCTTGTTTGCATATCCTTATTTTATATTCCATCAAACTCCCATTTTGTAGCGGCTGCACAGCTCCTTATTTACGTGGGAGCTATAAATGTTTTAATCATATTTGCTGTAATGTTCATGAATGGTTCAGAATATTACAAAGATTTGAACCTTTGGACTGTTGGTGATGGGATTACTTCGTTGGTTTGTACAAGTATTTTTGTTTCACTAATTAGTACTATTCTAGATACGTCTTGGTACGGGATTATTTGGACGACAAAATCAAATCAGATTATAGAGCAAGATTTGATAAGTAATAGTCAACAAATTGGAATTCATTTATCAACCGATTTTTTTCTTCCATTTGAACTGATTTCGATAATACTTTTAGTTGCTTTGATAGGTGCAATTGCTGTTGCTCGGCAATGAGAAATCTTTATAATCGTTAACAGCAATCAAAATTCAACCCTGTTCTGTGTTATCAAATTCATTTATCTTCAATTCTATTTAAAGACTATAAAATCAAAAAAATTTATTTTTTATCTATTACCAAATACCATTCTCTTGCTTTGTACTTATTATAGTAAATCGACTCGGTTGAATTGTTGTTCATATTGAAATGAATCAAAATTAAGAAGGAGCTGGTCAATGATACTCGAACATGTACTTGTTTTGAGTGCCTATTTATTTTCTATCGGTATCTATGGATTGATCACGAGCCGAAATATGGTTAGGGCCCTTATGTGTCTTGAACTTATACTGAATGCAGTTAATATAAATTTCGTAACATTTTCGGATTTTTTTGATAGTCGACAATTAAAAGGAGATATTTTCTCAATTTTTGTTATAGCTATTGCAGCCGCCGAAGCCGCTATTGGGTTAGCTATTGTTTCGGCAATTTATCGTAACAGAAAATCAACTCGTATCAATCAATCGAATTTATTGAATAAATAAAATGAATAAATTAAGTAATATCAATTATAGAAATTAGAATATTCATCAATTTTAATTATCATCAACTTCAATTAGTATGAATTTCAATCAGCATGTATGATACGCAGATTTGAGAAAAAAGTTAAAAATCAAAGTATCTTGGCCCAATCTCATGAGTCGATCCAGAATTAGATTGATTGGATAAATTCTGGTAAAATCATTGATTCATCTGGTGTCTAAATATACGATTCATTTATAAGTTTACTAGATCGAAAATTTATGGCATTCAAAAAGTTATAGATCCAATGTCACATTCAGTAAAGATTTATGATACCTGTATAGGATGTACTCAATGTGTCCGAGCCTGCCCAACAGATGTATTAGAAATGATACCTTGGGATGGATGTAAAGCTAAGCAAATTGCTTCTGCTCCAAGAACAGAAGACTGTGTCGGTTGTAAGAGATGTGAATCCGCCTGCCCAACGGATTTTTTGAGCGTTCGGGTTTATTTATGGCATGAAACAACTCGAAGCATGGGTCTAGCTTATTAATACGTTCCAGAATAAACCACTTAAATACATTTTGAATACAGTTGATTTTTTTTTACCGACAAAAACCCGTGCTCAAAAAAAATAATAATATTATTCTATTTTCTATTTTTGAGCACGGGTTTATTTGTCCAAGCGTATCTTGTCTTTACCACGAATTATTTTCCTTGGTTAACAATAATTGTAGTTTTGCCGATATTGGCAGGTTCTTTTATTTTCTTTCTCCCTCATAGAGGAAATAAAGTAATTAGGTGGTATACGATATGTATATGTATCTTAGAGCTTCTTTTAACAACCTATACATTCTGTTCTCATTTCCAATTGGACGATCCATTAACCCAATTAGCAGAGGATTATAAATGGATCAATTTTTTTGATTTTTATTGGAGATTGGGAATAGATGGACTTTCTATAGGACCTATTTTACTGACGGGATTTATTACCACTTTAGCGACTTTAGCGGCTCGGCCAATTACTCGAGATTCCCGATTATTCCATTTTCTGATGTTAGCAATGTACAGCGGTCAAATAGGATTATTTTCTTCTCGAGACCTTTTACTTTTTTTCATCATGTGGGAGTTAGAATTAATTCCCGTTTATCTACTTCTATCGATGTGGGGGGGAAAGAAACGTCTCTATTCAGCTACAAAGTTCATTTTGTACACTGCGGGAGGGTCCATTTTTCTATTAATAGGAGTTTTGGGTATTGGTTTATATGGTTCTAATGAACCAACATTAAATTATGAAACATTAGCTAATCAATCGTATCCTGCGGCACTGGAAATAATTTTCTATATTGGATTTCTTATTGCTTTTGCTGTCAAATCACCGATTATACCCTTACATACATGGTTACCAGACACCCACGGGGAGGCACATTATAGTACTTGTATGCTTCTAGCTGGAATTTTATTAAAAATGGGAGCCTACGGGTTGGTTCGGATCAATATGGAATTTTTACCCCACGCCCATTCCCTATTTTCTCCCTGGTTGATTACAATAGGCGCAATACAAATAATCTATGCAGCTTCAACATCTCCGGGTCAACGTAATTTAAAAAAAAGAATAGCCTATTCCTCTATATCTCATATGGGTTTCATAATTATTGGAATTGGCTCTATAACCGATACGGGACTCAATGGAGCCATTTTACAAATAATCTCTCATGGATTTATTGGCGCTGCTCTTTTTTTCTTGGCAGGAACGAGTTATGATAGAATACGTCTTCTTTATCTCGACGAAATGGGTGGAATGGCTATCCCCCTTCCAAAAATATTTACGATGTTCAGTATCTTATCGATGGCTTCCCTTGCATTACCGGGCATGAGCGGTTTTGTTGCAGAATTATTAGTCTTTTTTGGAATAATTACCAGTCAAAAATATCTTTTAATGCCCAAAATACTAGTTACTTTTTTAATGGCAATTGGAATGATATTAACGCCTATTTATTTATTATCCATGATACGCCAAATGTTCTATGGATACAAGCTATTTAATGTTCCAAACTCTTATTTTTTTGATTCTGGACCGCGAGAGTTATTTGTTTCGATCTCTATCCTTCTCCCAATAATAGGTATCGGTATTTATCCGGATTTCGTTCTTTCATTATCAGTTGACAAGGTGGAAGCTATTATATCTAATTTTTTTTATCGATAGTTTTCAGGAAAAAAGAACAAATCAAAAAGCAATCCTATTAGTTTGGATATTGTTCGTTGTACAATTCCAATTCATTTTCTCTTAACTTAAAACTTAAGAGAAAATGAATTGTAACCAGATGGATTTGGCCTTTGTGAGAACCATTTGAATCAAGTAGTGTAATGATTCAAATGGTTCTCGACAGTTTATTTCTTATCTTATATTTTTACTTAATATATATACCTATATTTATATATTCTATCTTTGTATTCGTCAGGATCTTTTTCATTTAATTAGATGCTAATGTAAATTAAATGAACCATAACTATGTAACCCTATTCCTAATAAATTGACTCCAAAATAGCATATCCAAATGATAAGAAAGCCCATAGAAGCCACAATTGCGGAATTTACACTTTCAAAATTTGGAGTTGTTCGAGTATGTAAATAAATCGCAAATATGGTCCAAGTAATAAATGCCCAAGTTTCTTTTGGGTCCCAATTCCAATAGGATCCCCATGCCTCATTAGCCCATACTGCTCCCGAAAGAATACCTATGGTTAAAAAGATAAACCCTAAACTAATAATACGATAACTCCAATGATCTAATTGTTGAATCAGTTGAGCCTTGTAATAATTTCTAAAAGAAAAAAAAGAAATGCTTAGTAAAACATTGTTTCTTTCATTCATGTATTGGGTCTCTCCAAAGAAAAATGACTCATTTAAAAAATTCTTGTTTTTACTAAAAATCCTTAGAACTTTTCGAAATGTAATGACTAAGAGAGCTACTGATAATAATGATCCACATAAAAGAGCTGCATAGCCCAATACCATCATACTTACGTGCATCATTAACCAATGGGATTGGAGAGCAGGTACTAATATTTCTGATTGATGCATTTTAGTTAACAGACCTGAAGTAACAAAGCCTTGGGTAAAAATAGTAGTTGGCGCGGTTATCGCGCTTAAATAATTGTTATGTTTTTTAACATATGGAACCATATGAATAATGGAGAAACTCCATGAAAGAAAAATTAATGATTCATATAAATTACTTAATGGTAAATGGCCCGAATAAATCCAACGAGTGACTAATAATCCTGTTATACAGAAAAAGGTAGCTATCATCCCTTTTTCTGACGAATTATATAGTCCTATGATTTCATCGACTGATAAGCTTATCAAAAAAATTGTAATTACAATTGAAACGATCGAAAAGGATATATGAGTTAATATATGTTCTAAAGTAGAAAATATCATAATAAAAAAAATTATGGGGGGGGGTACAAAATTATACGGAATTGAAATTAAGAATTGAATTCATTATAGGACTTATTATATCTCTTGTATAAGATGCCATGCCGCCACTCGGACTCGAACCGAGATGCTCTAGCACTGCTTCCTAAGAGCAGCGTGTCTACCGATTTCACCATAGCGGCGTAGGGTATTTCGAATAATAATAATCTATTTTTAGTTAATCGTCGAGCTTGAAGGAGTCAATTCAATCGTTTTTTTAATTCAAATTAATGAGATAAAATCATTTCGTTTCAATATTCAATATAAATATATAAATATGCATTGAAAGATTCCAATAAAAATATTTATTATCCTTTTATTGTATTGATAATAAGATGTTTTATTTTTCAGAGGACATTTTCGTAGTTTATACTCTATAAAAATGGAAATCTTGTAACTAAATCATTAGGACTTCGACCCAAGCATATAACTTCAAAAAAGTTCTTTCGTATTTTCATTTTTGAATATTTTGAAAAAGAAATTTATCATTTATTTTATAAATCTTATAAATCTAAACTAAAAAATGCATTTGTTCAATGAACATAAAAATGCTTTTTGTGGATCATAGTACATAGTGTGACATCCAAGGAATTATGTAAATATTTGTAGAACTTTGTATTAACCGGTAGGTTCTTGTTGGTCCTGTATCAATTTAGATTTTTCCTAAAGATCTTATATCCTCTTTTATGTAGAAAATAATAAAACTTATTTCTTATTGTGACAAGTGAACCGATGGGGAAAATAAGAATCCCCATTCGGAAATGAGAAAATATATTAAAAAGGGGGGTACCTTTTTTCAGATTTAGATTATTTAATCTAGCGTTTGATTATTTATTTGTCGTACAAAAAAACTTTTTGAATTCCCGGTTGAAAGAGATTTCGCTAACGAAAAAGCCTTCAACGCTGCCCAATATGCCTTTTTTTTCCAAATTTTTTTACGAATACGTTTTTTTGATATAGAAGTACGTTTTTTTGGAACTGCCATTAAAAATAAAATAAAAAGTTATTCATTTCTATAGTTGGATGTGAAAGACATCTATTATTCAAACAATTCCAATTTATCTTTCTTTTTCCAGATATTGTATAGAATAAAAAAGAAATTTGAATGAAACTAGTAGTTAATCAAAAAGGGATACATGATTTTATAAAATTATATTTAGTAATTTTCCTTTTTCTTTTAAGTCTATTTATTATGTTATGAAAAGAAAAATTTCGAATATCATATTCTTTCCTACAACGAGTCTTCCAGTTCAATAAAAGATAATCGCGGAGTTCCCTAATGAATTTTATCAATAAACGAACGAAAAAAAGTTTTTTAGAGTCAAGCAAGTTATGAGCCATCTTATTAGTACTATTATTTTAGTCATATCAAAATAAAGTAATGTATTAAGTAGTCCATTTTGGTCTAATTCTTTTTCTTTGCTCTATAGATATAAATTATCGTAATACGTAATATTAATTGAAATTAGATTGTATCTTCCTAAAAATCTTACTTAAAATATTAATAATAATAATAAATTGATAATCGTAACTTGGTTCTATTCATATCATTTGACCAATTTGAACTTCTTGATTTGAATATTTGAAGTATTGAAAAAAAAAGATTGAGAAAAATTAAGAATAGAATTTTTTTTTTAATTTTCCATATCTTTATTTTTTATTGAACCTAAAAAAGTGATAAGAGCTGCTGAATCAGAAACAATTAATTAAGAATAAAACAATAAAAAAGGGTTTTTTATTATGGAATATACATATCAATATTCATGGATTATACCTTTCATTCCACTACCAGCTCCTATGTTAATAGGAGTAGGACTTATACTTTTTCCAACGGCAACAAAAAATCTTCGTCGTATGTGGGCTTTTCCTAGTATTTTACTGTTAAGCATAGTTATGATTCTTTCAGTCTATCTATCTATTCAGCAAATAAATAGAACTTCTATCTATCAATATGTATGGTCTTGGACCATTAATAATGATTTTTCTTTAGAATTCGGTTACTTAATCGATCCACTTACTTCTATTATGTTAATATTAATTACTACCGTTGGAATTTTTGTTCTTTTTTATAGTGATAATTATATGTCTCATGATCAAGGATATTTGAGATTTTTTGCTTATCTGAGTTTTTTCAATACTTCAATGTTGGGATTAGTTACTAGTTCTAATTTGATACAAATTTATATTTTTTGGGAATTAGTTGGAATGTGTTCTTACCTATTAATAGGTTTTTGGTTCACGCGACCTATTGCGGCAACTGCTTGTCAAAAAGCGTTTGTAACTAATCGTGTAGGGGATTTTGGTTTATTATTAGGAATTTTAGGCCTTTATTGGATAACGGGTAGTTTTGAATTTCGGGATTTGTTCGAAATATTCAATAACTTGATTTATAATAGTGAAGTTAATTTTCTATTTGTTACTTTGTGTTCCTTTCTTTTATTTGCTGGTGCAGTTGCTAAATCGGCACAATTCCCTCTTCATGTATGGTTACCTGATGCCATGGAAGGACCTACTCCTATTTCGGCTCTTATCCACGCTGCTACTATGGTAGCGGCGGGAATTTTTCTTGTAGCTCGACTTCTTCCTCTTTTTATAATCATACCTTACATAATGAATTTCATATCTTTGATAGGTATAATAACAGTATTATTAGGAGCTACTTTAGCTCTGGCTCAAAAAGATATTAAAAGAAGTTTAGCTTATTCGACAATGTCTCAACTAGGTTATATGATGTTAGCTCTAGGTATGGGTTCTTATCGAGCCGCTTTATTTCATTTGATTACTCATGCTTATTCCAAAGCATTGCTGTTTTTAGGATCTGGATCTATCATTCATTCCATGGAATCTATTGTTGGATATTCTCCAGATAAAAGTCAGAATATGGTTCTTATGGGAGGTTTAAAAAAGCATGTCCCAATTACAAAAACCGCTTTTTTAGTGGGTACACTTTCTCTTTGTGGTATTCCACCCCTTGCTTGTTTTTGGTCCAAAGATGAGATTCTTAATGATAGTTGGTTGTATTCGCCGATTTTTGCAATACTAGCTTGTTCCACAGCAGGATTAACCGCATTTTATATGTTTCGGGTCTATTTACTTACTTTTGAGGGACATTTAAACGTTCAGTTTCAAAATTATAGTGGTCAAAAAAGTAGCTCTTTCTATTCAATATCCCTATGGGGAAAAGAAATACCAAAAACCAGTAAAAAAAAAATTCCTTTATTAACTTTATTGGCAATGGATAATAATGAAAGGGCTTCTTTTTTTTGGAATAAGACATATCAAATTGATGTTAATGTAAAAAACATTATAAGCCCTTTTCTTACTACTATGAATTTTCGCACTAAAAACACTTTTTCTTATCCCCATGAATCGGACAATACTATGATATTTACGATCTTTCTATTAGTCCTATTTACTTTGTTTGTTGGAGCCATAGGAATTCCGTTTAATCAAGACGGAAGTGATTTAGATATATTATCTAAATTGTTAAATCCGTCTATAAATCTTTTACATCAAAATTCAAATAATTCTGTGAATTGGGAGGAATTTGTGATAAATGCAAGTTTTTCCCTTAGTATAGCTTTTGGGGGAATATTT